ATGCGTTGATTATTTTCTACGAACCATAAAGATATTGGGACATTATACATTCTATTTGGTATATGATCCGGGCTTGTTGGAACTGCCTTAAGCCTTCTTATTCGAGCCGAGCTAGGACAGCCAGGAGCTTTGCTTGGGAACGATCAATTATATAATGTAATTGTGACAGCACATGCTTTTGTTATAATTTTTTTTCTTGTCATACCAATGATAATTGGAGGATTTGGGAACTGATTAGTACCTTTAATATTAGGTGCTCCAGATATGGCTTTTCCACGGTTGAACAATATAAGATTTTGACTTTTACCACCTGCTTTGCTTCTTTTACTTTCTTCTGCCGCAGTAGAGAGTGGAGTGGGGACAGGATGGACTGTATACCCCCCATTAGCCGGTAATTTAGCCCATGCTGGTGGGTCTGTAGATTTAGCAATCTTTTCGTTGCACCTAGCGGGTGTTTCATCTATTTTAGGGGCTGTGAACTTCATTACAACTATTATTAATATACGTTGACGGGGTATGCAGTTTGAGCGTCTTCCATTATTTGTGTGATCTGTAAAAATTACGGCTATTTTACTTCTTTTGTCTTTGCCTGTTTTAGCTGGAGCGATTACTATGTTATTGACTGATCGAAATTTTAATACGGCTTTTTTTGACCCAGCAGGAGGTGGTGATCCTATCTTATATCAACATTTATTTTGATTTTTTGGCCATCCTGAAGTTTATATTTTAATTCTTCCTGGATTTGGAATAATTTCTCATATTGTGAGTCATTATTCAGCTAAAAAAGAGACATTTGGGACTTTAGGAATAATTTATGCAATGTTAGCTATTGGAGTTTTAGGGTTTATTGTTTGGGCTCATCATATATTTACAGTTGGGATGGATGTAGATACACGAGCATATTTTACGGCTGCTACAATAATTATTGCTGTACCTACAGGTATTAAAGTATTTAGATGACTTGCTACAATCCATGGTGCTAAAATTAAATATGAAACACCAATATTGTGAGCTCTTGGGTTTATTTTTCTATTTACAGTAGGAGGTTTAACCGGAATTGTGCTATCTAATTCTTCTTTAGATATTATAATGCATGATACTTATTATGTAGTTGCCCATTTTCATTATGTTCTTTCAATAGGGGCTGTTTTTGCTTTATTTGGAGCTTTTAACTATTGGTTCCCTCTTTTAAGTGGAGTTTCATTACATAGTCGTTGAACTAAAGCTCATTTTTATATTATGTTTATTGGTGTTAATGTTACATTTTTTCCTCAGCATTTCTTAGGATTGAGTGGGATACCTCGGCGATACTCGGATTATCCAGACTGTTATACTAAGTGAAACGTAATTTCTTCCATTGGATCAATGATTTCTTTTGTAGCTGTATTATACTTTATAGTAATTGTATGAGAAGCTTTAATTTCTCAACGAAGTGTAGTTTGAAGGACACACTTAAGAACTGCTCTTGAATGAGACAACATTTTACCTGCTGATTTTCACAATGCTCCTGAAACTGGTGCGTTAGTTGCTTAATATTTAATTTGTTAAGATATGAGTCTATGAGGACAATTAGGATTTCAAGATGCCGCAGCTCCCCTGATGGAAGAATTAATTTTTTTTCATGATCATGCTATGATAATTCTAGTTATGATTATCAGCCTAGTAGGTTATGCTGCTTTATCGCTAATAATAAACAATTATACTTGTCGTTCTCTTGTTGAAGGACAAGAAATTGAAACTATCTGAACAATTATTCCTGCTGTAATTTTAGTTTTTTTAGCCCTCCCTTCGTTACGTTTATTATATTTACTAGATGAGGTTGGAAATTGTAACTTAAGAGTAAAAAGAATTGGGCATCAGTGATACTGAAGTTATGAATACACAGATTTTCCTAGTATTGAATTTGATTCATATATAATTCCTACAAATGAATTAGAACCCGGGGATTTCCGATTATTAGAAGTAGATCATCGAATAGTCTTACCAACTCAAACAGATATTCGAGTCTTAGTTACATCTGCAGATGTAATTCATTCATGAACTGTTCCTTCATTAGGTGTTAAAGTAGATGCAGTACCGGGTCGATTAAATCAATTAGGATTTTTTATTAAGTACCCTGGTGTATTTTATGGTCAATGTTCTGAAATTTGCGGGGCAAATCATTCTTTTATACCTATTGTTGTGGAAGCAGTACCGTTAAAAAACTTCTTGGAGTGAACAGTAAGAGTTTCTGAATAAAAAGTTAGTTAAGCTATAATATAAGGTTGTCAGCCTTATGTCACTAATTAAACTTAGTACTTTTTATATGCCTCAATTATCTCCTTTAAACTGAATTCTATTATTTATTTTATTTTGATCTGCAGTTATTTCTATATCTATTTTGATTTGATGATCTAAAAAGGTTCTTTTTCAAAGAGGGGTTTCTAAAACTTCTAAAGCTCTCAAAGAAAATAAATGAAATTGATAAATAATAAGAATGCTCGTAGACATTTTTTCTTCCTTTGATGACAATAATCAAGTTTTTATATCATTATATATTTTAATGTGATTAATTTCGCTACTAACAATTGTTCTTTTTAGTTCTTCATACTGAGTTATGTCTCCACGGTGGGTTAGTGTTATTAGAATTTTTAAAGATACCGGGTCATCTCAAGCTTTTCGATCTTTTGGGCTAAATATAGGGGGATTTATGAATGTAATTGCCGGTTTGTTTTTATTTCTTATTGTGATAAATTTAGGTGGTCTAATCCCATATGTTTTTAGTACTACTAGGCACTTGGCTATTTCGCTTTCTTTAGGAATGCCTTTATGGCTTTCATTAATTATTTCCGCAATTTTTTTTAATCCTAGTTCAGTAATTGCTGGGCTTTTACCTATAGGGGCTCCAGCTCCATTGAACCCATTTTTAGTTATTATTGAGACAGTAAGAATTTTAGTACGACCTATTACGCTTTCTGTACGGCTTACAGCAAATATAAGAGCAGGACATATTGTTCTTACTTTAATCGGGAATTATCTTGTGGCCAGTTTTTTTATATCTTCTATTTTTTCTATATTAATTTTACTTATAATTCAAATTTTATATACAATATTTGAGTTTGGCATTAGCTTAATTCAAGCTTATATTTTCTGTTTACTAATTACACTTTACTCAGATGAGCATCCTCATTAAGATAAGTATTACTCCTTTTTTAAATTAACTTTGTAAAAGAATCAGTTATTCATTTTTGGGGTATGAACCCAACAGCTTATTATTTAGCTTATTTTACATTTTGTCGGGAAGAATTAACTCCGTTAATAGATCTACAGCCTACCGCTTATTATTACTCAGCCACCAGACAAAACAACACACCAGGATGTTATTTCCTTTCTTGATTTTGCAGGTCAATGTTTTGTATAAACTATAGTGTGCAAGGTTTAAAGATTCTTCTTTATTTCAAGCTTTGAAGGCTTGTAGTTTTATTAACTTAAAACCTTTACTAGGAGGTTCTGAACCTCTCCTAAGAAATCAAAATTCTTCGTGCCCTTACACCGCTATGTAATTTTAGGTATCTCCTTTAAATTTTTTTTAATCCTCTTACTTGGAAGGCAAGTGTACTTACTCATACTCAGAAGACTTATTTCTAATAAACTAAATTTATTCCTTTAGAATGAAAATCTAATGTGCATTTTTACACCATAGAAACTCTACTACGGTATGGTATTTTTTCGATTACTATTATTTCTTATAATTAAAGTAATCGTGTTATAGAGTAGTCATAAAAAAGCTTGGCTCTGACTTTTTATATTATAAAGAACTAAAAAATACACATGGTTTTTATTGATAGAGGCGAGGCAGGAAATTAAAGTATTATTAAATTGGACCAATTAAATTTTACTTTTTTTCTGAGGTATTATAGATCTATATTATGCCTTGAAAAGTCCCGCTAACACCAGTGCTGAAGGTTGATTAAAAAGCGAAAGCTTGTATTAATTTAGTTCAACAAAGCCTGGTTAACTTGGTGCCAGCATCCGCGGTTAAACCAAGAGGGCTAAGTAATATCAAGACGGTAAAAAGACAGTTAGATAATATATTTTTAATAAGTTTACTTAATTTCTATAAAAGGGTAGAATTTGCATATAGATATAAAATTCAAAAATAACTTATGTATTGAATCTGTGATAGCCTTGAGGGAAACTGGGATTAGATACCCCATTATTCTTGGCCGTAAAAAAATTAAATTTACCAGAGTACTATGAACTAAAAAGTTTAAAACTCAAAGAGCTTGGCGGTGTTTTAGACCTCTCAGGGGAACCTGTCTCATAATCGACAATCCACGCTATACCTAACCCTACTTTGCTTTTACAGTTTGTATACCGTCGTCGTCAGGTAACTTTTAAAAATTTAGAAGTTAGCGAGAAAGCTGCATGAGCTTACACGTCAGATCAAGGTGCAGCTTATATTGGGGTGAGGATGGGTTACAATTATAAAATCATAACTACGAAATAACTATAATAATATATAATTATAAGGAGGACTTGAAAGTAAAGAGGACTATAAAAACATTTTGAATAAGGCTCTGAAACGTGCACACATCGCCCGTCGCTCTCGTTGAAAAATGAGATAAGTCGTAACATAGCAGGGGTAATGGAAATTGTCCCTAAGCTAAAAACATAGTATAATTTTAATACATTTCATTTACACTGAAAATATACTTAGATATAAGTTGTTTTTAAATGTTATGATAGGATGAACTTTATAGATTTAAATTTGATAAATCAAAACATTTATAAAATGAGTAAAGGAGATTAAAAGTTATTTTGTAATACATTTTTATTTAGTACTGTAAAGGAAAGCCAATTAATTAAGAAAAAGAAAAAATTAAAATTTGTACCTTTTGCATCATGGCTTAGCTAGATTAAATTTTTAAGAAAATATCTCGAAATCTAATGAGCTATTTTTAGTCAATCTATTAGGATAAGTGACTAATTGTAGCAAAAATTTTTTCAGAACTAAAAATAGAAATGAAATTTTATTCGTATTAGATGATAGCTAGTTCTTCTTTAAAGGCATATAAGTGCTTTAAGCTATTTTTATTTCATAAATTTTGTATGATTATAAATATAATAGTTTAATTAGGTTATCGAGGATAAGCTCGAAAACATAAACAAAATATTCTATACTAAAATTAAATTTAAGCTTGAAAATAGCTATTATTTTCTGATTTTGTTATAATTCCATTTTAGTTTTATGTATATAATAAATTTATTTTACTTTAAAAGAAGAAAACCTTAAAACATAAATAAGGATAAAATTATGCTAAGATGAGTATTCATAATTTATTGACTTTAGAAATACAAGATAAAAATCTTAAAAACAAATTTTTATATAAAATTATAAAAAGGAACTCGGCAAATATTCATTCTGCCTGTTTATCAAAAACATGGCTCCTTGTATCATAAAAATAGGGAGTCGGACCTGCCCAGTGAAATTTTTCAACGGCCGCGGTACCCTGACCGTGCAAAGGTAGCATAATCATTTGCCTTATAATTGAAGGCTTGTATGAATGGTTTGACAAGAATGAAGCTGTCTCTTTATAACTAATTTGAATTTTATTTATAGGTGAAGAAGCCTATATTATATTGAAAGACAAGAAGACCCTATCGAGCTTTAAAAAAATTAATAAATTAAAAACTAATATTAAAAATATAAATTTCATTATTAAGTCATTTTAGTTGGGGCGACTGAGGAACAAACAAAGCTTCCTGTAAAAATATTAATACATTCAAGTACTGATCCAAAAGTTTTGATTAAAGAAACTAGTTACCGTAGGGATAACAGCATTATCTTTTTTGAGAGTTCTTATCGAAAAAAAGGTTTGTGACCTCGATGTTGGACCAGAATATCCTAAAGATGCAGCTGTCTTTAAGGGTTGGTCTGTTCGACCATTAAAATTCTACGTGATCTGAGTTCAGACCGGCGTGAGCCAGGTCAGTTTCTATCTTCAATTTTTATAGTGAGCTTAGTACGAAAGGACCAGTTTACTGTAAAGTATTTACTTTGTTTGATAAAATATAAAATGTTATTAAATTAGTAACAAAGCATAGTCAAAAAATCAAATTAGCAAAGATTTAATGCAATTGATTTAGGATCAATAGACATAGGTGAAATTCCTTTATTTGATAGATAGAGGTGGCAGATAAAGTGCATCAGGTTTAAGCCTTGAATATGAAGATGAAATTTCTTTCCTTTATAATGTATATCTCTATTCTTTCATGTTTATTCTCATATATCTGTATTTTATTAGCAGTCGCTTTTTTTACCCTTTTAGAACGTAAAGGATTAAGTTATATTCAATTACGAAAAGGACCTAATAAAGTGGGATTAATAGGACTTCCTCAGCCAATTGCAGATGCTGCAAAGCTTCTAACTAAAGAAATTGCTAAGCCAACTATGGCTAATTATTCTCCTTATTTTGCTGCCCCCATTTTTAGTTTTATTTTAGCATTATTGCTATGGCAACTTTATCCTAGTTTATATTCTTCATCCTATTTTAAATGAGGAATTTTATTTTTTCTTTGTGTTTCAGGTCTAAATGTATATGGAACTCTCTTAGCCGGATGGGCTTCAAATTCTAAGTATGCTTTATTGGGAAGTTTACGTGCGATTGCCCAAACTATTTCTTATGAAGTAAGAATAGCATTAATTCTGTTATTTCCACTATTTCTTGTAGGTAGCTTTAGTTTTATTGAAGTTAAAGAATCTCAAGAATTTGTATGACTAGGTTTTTTAATAATTCCAGTGTCTTTTATTTGATTTGCTACTTGTGTAGCTGAGACTAATCGAGCACCTTTTGATTTTGCCGAAGGAGAATCTGAATTAGTTTCTGGTTTTAATATTGAATACGGAGCTGCTGGATTTGCTTTGATCTTTTTAGCAGAGTACGCAAATATCTTAGTTATAAGACTATTTTCTTCTTTACTCTTTTTTGGCGGAAGATCAGCTATTTTTTTAGAAAGAGACATTATTTTTATATTAAAAGTACTGTTCTTTGCATTTGCTTTTATTTGAATCCGGGGAAGTTACCCACGATTTCGATATGATTTGCTAATAGGATTAACATGGAAAGGATTTTTGCCAGCGTCCCTTTCTTTTTTACTACTAATTACAATATTAGCTTCATTTTTATATTATTAACTATATCAGAATTGTAGTTTAATTAAAATATTAGCATTGGAAGCTAAAGATTAGGTTGTTGATCCTACATTCTGAATGACCAGCTTAATTATTTTTAGGATAACTTTATCTAGACTTTTTCTACTCCCCCTTATATCACAACCTTTAAGCTTAGGCTTAGTAATTATAATTTCAACATTACTAATATGTGTTGTTAGAGCAATTACATTATCTCCATGATACGGTTATATTTTATTTTTAATTTATGTGGGGGGACTTCTAGTTATATTCGCTTATGTTGCTGCTTTATCACCTAATGTTTTATTTGGCAGAGGAAGGCCCTTTTTATTCTCTATGTTTACAACCATTTTATTTTTATTACTTTTTTACATGTATTCATTCATTGATTTGTCTTCAATTAGCTATCTAAATGTCTTTAGAAAACTTAAATTTCTTAAAACATATGGTACTGAGATAGTATCCCCTCAAATAGCATCTATTTTAATTGGATTAGCCACTATCCTATTAATTAACTTAATTGTAGTTGTAAAGATCTGTTACTATACCCATGCCTCTCTCCGCCCATTTAGTAAATAAACTCTACCATGCGAAGTCCTATTCGAAAAGTACACCCAGTTCTAAAAGTAGTAAATGGAGCATTTGTCGATCTTCCCGCCCCATCTAATCTTTCTATCTGATGAAATTTCGGTTCTTTATTAGGTTTATGTTTAGTTATTCAGATTGTCACTGGCTTATTTTTGGCTATACATTATACAGCTCATGTAGACTTAGCTTTTAGTTCAGTTGTACATATTAGTCGAGATGTTACCTATGGCTGACTTCTTCGAGCCCTCCATGCTAATGGAGGATCATGATTTTTTATTTGTCTTTATTTTCATATTGCTCGAGGTATATATTATGGCTCCTATTTATATTTGCATACCTGAAATATCGGAGTAGTGCTACTTATTTTAATTATGGCTACAGCCTTTTTAGGATACGTTTTGCCATGAGGGCAAATATCATTTTGAGGAGCAACAGTAATTACAAATTTACTTTCTGCTGTTCCGTACCTAGGTAAAATATTAGTAGAATGGGTATGAGGAGGATTTGCTGTAGACAATGCAACTCTTACTCGATTTTTTGCTTTACATTTTTTGCTACCATTTGCTATTGCTGGACTGGGTATTTTACACATATTATTTTTACATGAAACAGGGTCTAATAACCCATTAGGATTAAATAGAGATGGGGAAAAGGTCCCATTTCATAGCTATTATACATTCAAGGATTTAGTAGGCTTTGTTGTAGTCATTACTCTCCTTTCTATACTAGCTCTCTTTTCCCCCCAACTTTTAACAGACCCTGAAAATTTTATTCCCGCTAATCCTTTAGTAACCCCAGTTCATATTCAACCTGAATGATATTTCTTATTTGCATATGCTATTCTTCGATCAATTCCAAATAAATTAGGAGGAGTATTAGGCCTTGCCGGGTCTGTAGTTGTACTATTTATCTTACCTTTTACACACCAAAGGAAATTCCGATCTACAGCTTTCTACCCATTAAATCAGATTTTCTTTTGATCGTTTATCGGAATTTTCTTTATTTTAACTTGAATTGGAAGATGTCCTGTAGAAGCACCATATGAGCAAATTGGACAAGTATTTACTGCACTATATTTTATATATTTTATCGCCAACCCACTCATCCAGATATTATGAGATAGAATTTTAGACTATTAGAAATAAAGTTATTTCCTGGGGACAGTTTGTCTTGAAAACAAATTTAAAGTGTTCGATTCACTTAGTAGCTTTAATTAACAACAATAAGAAAATATAAATTTCACCTTTGGCTTACAAGACCAATGCTCTTTTTAAGCTATTATTGCTATGAAATGAGAACATTTTACTTAAGTTTACTTAGTACACTTGGCGTTTTTATAGGCCTATTAACACTATCACTTCAGTACAAACATCTATTGAGAATTTTACTAAGACTTGAAGCTATTACTATAAACTTATTTATCTTAATATTCTGCGTTTCGAATAATATTACATTAAGGGGCCAAACCTCACTAATTCTAATTACCCTAGGTGCCTGTGAGGCAAGCCTAGGTCTTGCTATCTTAGTTGCTATTATTCGGAGTGAAGGGAATGACTACGTATCAAGATTTTCTACCCATAAATGTTAGGGCTATCCTTAATAAGCTTTACATTTTTATTGTTACCTTTAAGAAACATTTCATGATATCAGAAAACCTGATCACTTGCCCTAGGGAGCTTGATTTCTACAATTCACTTATATAACCCATTTTTTAGATATGAGAGCATTAATTTTCTAATAACTTATGATTCAATGTCTAGGATTTTAATTTCTCTTACTTTATGAATTTCTTTAATAATAATTTTGGCAAGTCAGCAAAGCGTAAAAATCGCAAACAACAATAGAAATATGTTTTCCTTTTTTGTATTAATTCTAAATCTAATTCTATTAATTACTTTTGTCTCTTCAAGTAGCCTTTTATTTTATTTTATGTTCGAAGCCTCATTAATCCCTACTTTATTCTTAATTTTAGGCTGAGGCTATCAACCTGAACGTCTACAGGCCGGTATATATATAATAATCTATACAGTAGCAGCTTCATTACCCCTACTCTTTACAGTCCTTTGGGCTTCTCAAAAATTAATATCTAGAGAAATACTTATAATCAACATATTACGAATCTATGTAGTAGATACTAATAGAATTTGAACATGAAATCTACTTGTTTTTCTTATTTTTACTGCTTTTCTAGTTAAACTTCCTATATTTATAGTACATCTCTGATTGCCTAAAGCTCACGTAGAAGCCCCCGTAGCCGGATCTATAGTTCTAGCAGCAATTTTACTTAAACTTGGGGGCTATGGGATCTTGCGATTTTATCAATATTTAAACTTTATTTCCTTACAAACCTTAATTATTATTTTTTCATTAGCAATCTGAGGAGGAGTTTTAACCAGAATTATCTGTTTTCGACAAGTTGATCTAAAATCATTAATTGCTTACTCTTCCATTGGACATATATCTTTAATACTAGCAGGGGCCTTCTCAAACACATCTTGAGGATGGGGTGGTGCATTAGTACTTATATTATCCCATGGGTTTTGTTCCTCTGCTCTTTTTGCCCTAGCAAATTATACCTATGAAAAAACTCATACTCGAAGATTATTCTTAAGTAAAGGAATATTAATATTACTACCTTTTTTAACTATATGGTGATTTCTATTTTGTGTAATAAACATAGCTGCTCCTCCAAGTATTAACTTACTTGGTGAAATTATAGTTTTTCCCTCTACCATTTTTAGTTCAAGCTATTTTCTAATTCCTTTGAGATTAATAAGCTTTTTAGCAGCCTTATACAGAATGTATTTATTTACTGCAATTCAGCACGGAGGAAGTCCTAAATTTATTAAACCATTTAATCAATTTAAATCTCCCGGATTTCTGTTATTATTTTTACACTGAATTCCTGGAAACATATTAATTTTAAAAAGAGAATTAATCTTTATATGAATTTGTCAAGTTAGTTTAAGATAAAATATCAGCCTGTGGATTTGAAGATGAAATTATAATCTCACTTGACCATGTTTACAAAATTAAAATCTTCTTCTATTAGGTCTCTTTTTTTACTTAGATATAGAATTCTTTTGTTACCTATAACTATTATATTTATTATATCTGAACAAAGAATCATTCTTGAATGAAGTATTATTCAAATAAGATCATGCATCATAACTTTTATAATTATTTTAGATCCTGTAAGATTAAGGTTTAGAAATGTAGTTTGCTTAATTTCAGGTTGTGTAATAATATTCTCATCCAGCTACATATCCCATGATCCTTTTTTAAAACGATTCACTTGGTTAGTTATATTATTCGTTTTATCCATAAATCTATTGGTTTTTATCCCTAGGTTACCTGCATTATTACTTGGTTGAGATGGTTTAGGAATTGTTTCTTTTGTCCTTGTAATCTACTATCAAAATATGAAATCCTTAGGGGCCGGAATATTAACAATTTTAGCAAATCGAATTGGAGATGTAATAATTCTTATTTCAATTGGTTTACTTGTATTACAGGGCCATTGATCAATTATTTTCATATGAGATTTTCACTTAATAGGATGAGTAGGACTTGCTATTACTTTAGCAGCCATAACCAAAAGAGCTCAGATTCCATTTTCCAGTTGACTCCCAGCAGCTATAGCTGCTCCTACACCTGTTTCAGCTTTAGTACATTCTTCAACACTTGTCACGGCAGGTATTTTTTTAATTATTCGATTTTTTCCTTTTTTGGAAACAATCCCCGGATTCCAAACAACATTACTCTTTTTCTCTGTATTAACTTTATTAATGGCAGGAATTGGGGCAAACTATGAAAATGATTTAAAGAAAATCATTGCCCTTTCTACTCTGAGTCAATTGGGGGTAATGATAATAAGTTTAGGGATAGGAATGCCCTATTTAGCACTGTTTCATCTCTACACCCATGCACTATTTAAAGCTCTTTTATTTTTATGCGCAGGAATAATCATCCATAACAGAGCAAATACCCAAGATATTCGCCATATGGGCTTGCTATTTTCACAGGCCCCACTTACTATTAGCTGCATAAACATTGCAAACTTATCACTATGTGGTGCTCCATTTTTAAGAGGATTTTATTCTAAAGATCTAATTTTAGAAATTTCTCTTAACAATCCCACTAATTTTCTTATAATTCTTTTAATTTTTTTGGCTACAGGCATAACTGCAGCATATTCATTCCGCCTTTCGTTCTGTTCTATCTGAAGTTATATAAAAAACTCAGCTTATCACAGAAAAGAGGAATTCGATCCCTATGTAAATTGAGCAGTAACAATTCTTACAATTGCAGCTATTGTAGCAGGATTTATGCTACAAAATATTTTCTTAGATTTTAATCCTACTCCTTTTGTGCTTCCAACATACTTGAAATCGCTAACCATAACAGTAATTTTCTTAGGCTTATTTATTGCATTCATATCTTGAGATACTTCGTACCAAGAAAAAAATATAAATAAAATTAAATTTTTCTTCTCTACTATGTGATTCTTAGCTCCTATTTCTTCACAACCCATAACTAAATTTTCAATGCTTATAGGAACTAATTTAATGAAATCCATTGACATAGGCTGACTAGAAATCTTAGGAGGCCAAGGAAGAGCTTTTTTAATAAGAAACATTTCTAGAATAAATCAAAAAATTCAAATCAAAACATTTAATTTCTTTGTTATACTGATTTTATTTTCATTAATAATTTTTTCTCAACTTTAAGCATTGATAGCTTAACTTAGAGCATAGCACTGAAGATGCTAGGGTGGCAATATCTGCCTCAAAGCAAGCCAGCGCTCACCCCGAGAGCGCTGGCTTGCTTAGTAATCATATCTTATTAATACTATGGGTCGGAATCCGTTTCATTTAGTAGAATTTAGTCCTTGACCTCTAACTGGGTCTATGGGTGCCCTTTTTTTAACTTCAGGATTAGCTGGGTGGTTTCACGGGTATGGTTACATTACTATAGTTTTAGGTTTAATTTTAGTTAGTATAACTATGATTCAATGGTGACGAGATGTAATTCGTGAAGCTACTTTTCAAGGATATCATACCACTCAGGTTTCAAAAGGACTTCGTTGAGGTATAATTCTTTTTATTGCTTCTGAGGTTTGTTTTTTCTTTGCGTTTTTTTGAGCTTATTTCCACAGGAGATTAGCGCCTAGCCCAGAATTAGGTTCTTGCTGGCCTCCTGTGGGGATTGTTCCTTTAAATCCATTTGAGGTGCCTTTATTAAACACTGGTGTCTTACTAGCTTCTGGTGTTACTGTAACCTGAGCTCATCATAGTTTAATAGAGGGAGATAATTCCGGAGGACTACAGGCTTTAGTTGCTACTGTAGTACTAGGAGCTTATTTTACTTTTTTACAAGGAGGGGAGTATTACGAAGCTTCTTTTACAATTGCTGATGGTGTTTATGGGTCAACATTTTTTGTTGCTACAGGATTTCATGGGCTTCATGTGTTAATTGGGAGAACGTTTCTCTTAATTTGTTTGGCTCGAGTTTGATTACAGCATTTTTCAACGGGGCACCATTTTGGTTTCGAAGCTGCTGCTTGATATTGACATTTTGTAGATGTAGTTTGACTTTTCTTATATCTCTCTATTTATTGATGAGGCTGCTAAAATAAAAAGAATTAAATAAAATTTTCTTAGATGACTGAGTTAATAGGTGTTAGATTTTTAATCTAAAAACGGCAGTAGTGCCTCTAAGAGTGACTTGGTACTTTAATATAAAAGATCTGATTTGCATTCAGGCAATAAGTTTGTTAGACTTTCAGGTCACTAATATAAAAAGCGAGAAATTTGCATATGGTTTCGGCCCATATTTTGAGGGTGAAAGTCCTTCTTTATATTACAGTGTATAAGTTTTAAATGAAAGCCAAAGTAGCGGCGCCTACCTGTTAACTAGGAGAATGTAAAAATATTACTCATTTAGAGGGTAATTAGATCAGAATTGGTTATATATTATTTTACATATTGTAGGTGAATTAGTGTAAAAAAAGTACTACGCCGGATGAACGGAAATCATTGATGTTGATTAATATGGGATAAATGAGTGTCTCTGGTACTATAATGTTAAGAAGATTTTTAAGTAGTGTTATAGCACTTTTATTATCTTGTGTGGTTATAGGCCTTGGATGGGTTCTTGCAAAGCGATCTATTAGAGATCGGGAAAAAAGATCTCCTTTTGAGTGTGGGTTTGATCCTATTAAATCAGCTCGGTTGCCTTTCTCTCTACGATTTTTTTTGCTTGCTATTATTTTTTTAATTTTCGATGTTGAAATTGTTTTATTATTCCCTATTTTAATCAGAATAAATAATAGATTTTCTTTAGCATTAATTTTTAGTCTCTTTATTTTTTTGATTATTCTTGTATTCGGCTTGTTTCATGAGTGGAATGAAGGATCATTAGACTGGGCTCAATAAATTATGAAAGAAAAAACTTGGAGTAAAACAGGGCTGCTAACTTTGTTTTGGGTAATTCGATTTTATCCTTTTTCTTATGTTTTCAACTCTCCCCTTTGGTTATATATTTTTATTAGTAATGGGGGCAGGTACATTGCTTTCTATTTCATCAATTCATTGATTAAGGATTTGAGCTGGGTTAGAAATTAATTTAATTGGATTTTTACCTATATTAGTTTATCAGAAGAGAATTTCTGAGAGAGAATCTGCCGTTAAATATTTTATTGCTCAAGCTCTTGGGTCCAGATTTTTAATTTTTGGGAGGTTATTAATATTTAACATTTCTTTTACTTGGGACTTATATACATTAATAAGATTTAAAACTTTTGGTTTTCTTGTTATAATAAGGGGTTTATGTGTCAAATTGGGATTATTCCCGTTTCATTATTGGCTTCCGAGGGTAATAGCTGGCCTTCCCTGGGTAACTTGCTTGTTATTGAGAACCTGACAAAAGATTGCTCCTCTTTTTTTAATACTTTGTTTAGTTGAAATAAATCATTCATACACATTAATTCTGATTTTATGCGTTATTAGAGCAGGTTCTAGGTTGATTGGGGGATTTGGGGGAATAAACCAAACTCAGATTCGTGCTTTATTAGCATATTCTTCTATTGGTCACTTAGGATGAATAACATTTGCTCTTTTGCATAGAGAATGGTCAATAAAATTTTATTTGGGGGTATATATTGTAATTTCTATCTGCATATTCTTAAGGTTATGGAAACAAGAATCAAGAAATATAAAAAACATTGATGGTCTAAAGTACTCTAAATTAATACAAATAAATATTATACTTTTGTTACTTTCATTAGGAGGCTTACCTCCGTTCCTTGGATTTATTTCTAAATGATTAGTGATTTTAGTTGGAACAAGAAATGCTTTATTATGAACATTATTTTTACTTATTTTAGGGTCCTTGATAAGGTTATTTTATTACCTGAGTTTATTTTTTTCAGTTTTTTTAAGTAGTGTAAAAAAAGAAAGTATTTTAGGTAACAATATTGGAATAAGTGGTATACTAGTATTTATTATTGTTTTAAATCTTCTTGGTGGGGTCTTTCTATTAAGAAGTGATATTTTTTCTATTCTTTAATTTAATT